GTTAATGTAGCTTATAATAAAGCAAAGCACTGAAAATGCTTAGATGGATTGTCAAAATCCCATAAACACAAAGGTTTGGTCCTGGCCTTATAATTAATTAGAGGTAAGATTACACATGCAAACATCCATAAACCGGTGTAAAATCCCTTAAAAATTTACTCAAAACTTAAGGAGAGGGCATCAAGCACATAATATAGCTTAAAACGCCTTGCCTAGCCACACCCCCACGGGACTCAGCAGTGATAAATATTAAGCAATGAACGAAAGTTTGACTAAGCTATACCTTTCAGGGTTGGTAAATCTCGTGCCAGCCACCGCGGTCATACGATTAACCCAAACTAATTATTCTCGGCGTAAAACGTGTTAACTATTAAACCACACAATAGAATTAAGATCCAACTTATATGTGAAAATTCATTGTTAGGACTTAAGCCCAATAACGAAAGTAATTCTAACTCAATATAACACACGATAGCTAAGACCCAAACTGGGATTAGATACCCCACTATGCTTAGCCCTAAACTTTAATAATTACATCTACAAAAATATTTGCCAGAGAACTACTAGCCACAGCTTAAAACTCAAAGGACTTGGCGGTACTTTATATCCGTCTAGAGGAGCCTGTTCTATAATCGATAAACCCCGCTTCACCTCACCACTTCTTGCTAATTCAGCCTATATACCGCCATCTTCAGCAAACCCTTAAAAGGCACTAAAGTAAGCACAAGAACAAACATAAAAACGTTAGGTCAAGGTGTAGCCAATGAAGTGGAAAGAAATGGGCTACATTTTCTTTTTCAAAGAACATCACGAAACCCTTTATGAAACTAGAGGATAAAGGAGGATTTAGTAGTAAATTAAGAATAGAGAGCTTAATTGAATAGAGCAATGAAGTACGCACACACCGCCCGTCACCCTCCTCAAATTAGATTGACAAACGCACATTCATAATATTACTAATAAATTTATGAGAGGAGATAAGTCGTAACAAGGTAAGCATACTGGAAAGTGTGCTTGGAATAATCACAGTGTAGCTTAACTTCAAAGCATCTGGCCTACACCCAGAAGAATCCATAAAAATGGACACTTTGAACTAATCCTAGCCCTAAAATCAACTAACATAACTAAATTTTTACATAAACTAAAACATTTACCCTTCCCAAAAGTATTGGAGAAAGAAATTCGCTTTACTAGGCGCTATAGAGAAAGTACCGTAAGGGAATGATGAAAGATCAATTTAAAGTAATAATAAGCAAAGATTAAACCTTGTACCTTTTGCATAATGAATTAACTAGAAAACTTTTAACAAAAAGAATTTAAGCTAAAAACCCCGAAACCAAACGAGCTACCTAAAAACAATCTTATGGATCAACCCGTCTATGTGGCAAAATAGTGGGAAGATTTTTAGGTAGAGGTGAAAAGCCTACCGAGCTTGGTGATAGCTGGTTGCCCAAAAAAGAACTTCAGTTCAACTTTAAGCTTACCATAAGGACAACAAACCAAAATGTAAACTTAAAATATAGCCAAAAGAGGGACAGCTCTTTAGGAAAGGAAAAAACCTTAAATAGTGAATAAACAACTGATAATTAACTCAACCATTGTAGGCCTAAAAGCAGCCACCAACAAAGAAAGCGTTCAAGCTCAACATATACATATACAAACTAATCCCACAAACCTTTATAAATTCCTATTGTACAAATTGGGCCAATCTATAAAATTATAGATGAGATACTGTTAATATGAGTAACAAGAATTTATTCTCCTAGCACAAGTGTATGACAATCCGGATAACCATTGTCAATTACCGAACTATAGATAACAATCACACAATAAAAATACCTAACAATAACTCGTTAATCCAACACCGGTGTGCCTCAAGGAAAGATTAAAAAAAGTAAAAGGAACTCGGCAACCACGAGCCCCGCCTGTTTACCAAAAACATCACCTCTAGCATATCAAGTATTAGAGGCATTGCCTGCCCAGTGACTAAAGTTAAACGGCCGCGGTATCCTGACCGTGCAAAGGTAGCATAATCACTTGTTCCTTAATTAGGGACTAGAATGAATGGCTAAACGAGGGCTCAACTGTCTCTTACTTTCAATCAGTGAAATTGACCTTCCAGTGAAGAGGCTGGAATACCACAATAAGACGAGAAGACCCTATGGAGCTTTAATTTACTAGTTTAATTTATACTAAAATAACCTAATGGACTAAAATAAAATAAATATAAACTAAAAAATTTCGGTTGGGGTGACCTCGGAGAACAAATAATCCTCCGAATGATTTTAACCTAGACACACAAGTCAAAGTAACACCTGTATCTTATTGACCCAATTATTGATCAACGGACCAAGTTACCCTAGGGATAACAGCGCAATCCTATTTAAGAGTTCATATCGACAATTAGGGTTTACGACCTCGATGTTGGATCAGGACATCCCAATGGTGCAGAAGCTATTAATGGTTCGTTTGTTCAACGATTAAAGTCCTACGTGATCTGAGTTCAGACCGGAGCAATCCAGGTCGGTTTCTATCTATTTACAATTTCTCCCAGTACGAAAGGACAAGAGAAATGGAGCCACCTTAACACAAGTGCTCCTAACCTAACTTATGAAATAATCTTAATAAAATATATATGTACAACAAACTTAAACCTAGATCAGGTTATTAGGGTGGCAGAGCCAGGTAATTGCGTAAGACTTAAAACCTTGTTCCCAGAGGTTCAAATCCTCTCCCTAATAGTGTTCTTTATTAATATCCTAGCACTTCTAGCTCCAATCTTGATCGCCATAGCCTTCCTTACCCTAGTAGAACGAAAAATTCTAGGCTACATACAACTACGTAAAGGCCCTAATATCGTCGGTCCATACGGCATCCTACAACCATTCGCAGATGCCATAAAACTATTTATAAAGGAACCCATACGCCCCCTAACCACTTCAATATCACTATTCATCATTGCACCCACCCTCTCTCTCACGCTAGCCCTAAGCCTATGAGTCCCCCTACCAATACCACACCCCCTTATCAATCTTAACTTAGGTATACTATTTATCCTAGCCACATCAAGCCTCTCAGTTTACTCTATCTTATGATCAGGATGGGCATCAAACTCAAAATACTCCTTATTTGGAGCCCTGCGAGCCGTTGCCCAAACCATCTCCTACGAAGTTACAATAGCTATTATCCTACTCTCTGTCCTCCTAATAAGCGGCTCATTCTCCCTACAAATACTAATTACCACACAAGAATATATTTGACTGCTAATTCCTGCTTGACCAATAGCCATAATATGATATATTTCAACCCTAGCAGAAACAAACCGAGCTCCCTTTGACTTAACAGAAGGTGAATCAGAACTAGTCTCAGGCTTTAACGTCGAATATGCCGCAGGACCATTCGCTCTATTCTTTATAGCAGAATATACTAATATTATTCTAATAAATGCTCTAACATCTATTATTTTCCTAGGACCATTATACTACATTAACCACCCCGAACTATACTCAATTAACTTCATAACAGAGACACTGCTACTATCCACAACTTTTCTATGAATTCGAGCATCCTACCCCCGCTTCCGATACGACCAATTAATACATCTTCTATGAAAAAATTTCCTCCCCCTAACACTAGCACTCTGCATATGATACATCTCCCTGCCAATTTTCCTAGCAGGAATTCCACCCTACACATAGAAATATGTCTGACAAAAGAGTTACTTTGATAGAGTAAACCATAGAGGTTCAAACCCTCTTATTTCTAGGATAATAGGAATTGAACCTACACCTAAGAATTCAAAATTCTCCGTGCTACCAATACACTCTATCCTATAAAGTAAGGTCAGCTAATTAAGCTATCGGGCCCATACCCCGAAAATGTTGGTCTAAACCCTTCCCGTACTAATAAACCCAATCACCCTAATTATTATCTACTTCACCATCCTTATAGGCCCCATAATCACAATATCTAGCTCCAACTTACTCTTAATATGAGTAGGATTAGAAATAAATCTTTTAGCCATCATTCCCCTACTAATTAACAAGAAAAACCCACGATCAACTGAAGCGGCAACAAAATATTTTCTAACACAAGCAACAGCCTCAATAATTCTACTCCTAGCTATCGTAATAAACTACAAACAACTAGGAATATGAACAGTCCAACAACAAACCAATAACATATTACTTAACATAATACTCATTTCACTCTCCATAAAACTTGGAATAGCTCCATTCCACTACTGACTACCCGAAGTCACCCAAGGAATTCCTATACACATCGGACTAATCCTATTAACCTGACAAAAAATCGCCCCACTATCAATTCTACTACAAATTTACCAATCCCTAAACCCAACTATTACAACTATCATTGCAACCTCATCAGTCCTTATCGGCGCCTGAGGAGGACTCAACCAAACACAAACGCGAAAAATTATAGCATACTCATCAATTGCCCACATAGGGTGAATAATAGCAATCCTCCCATACAACCCTAACCTAACGCTCTTAAACCTAACAATCTACATCCTACTTACTATCCCAATATTCATCACACTTATAATAAACTCAGCAACAACAATCAACTCATTCTCGCTGACATGAAACAAAATTCCCATAATTCTAGCCATGGCACCCGCTATCCTCCTATCCCTAGGAGGACTACCACCCCTCACAGGATTCCTACCAAAATGAGCGATCATCTCAGAACTTCTAAAAAATAACTGCTCAATCCTACCAACGCTAATAGCCATAATAGCCCTACTAAACCTATTCTTCTACACACGACTAATCTACTCTATAGCACTCACTATATTCCCTACCAATAACAACTCCAAAATAATTTCCCACCACCCAAACCTAAAACATATAACCATCCTACCAACACTGACAATCCTAAGCACCCTCACACTACCACTTTCATCTCAACTAATAACATAGAAGTTTAGGATATATAGTCCAAGAGCCTTCAAAGCCCTTAGAAAACAAGCAAGTTTAACTTCTGATAAGGACTGCAAGACTATACCCTGCATCCGCTGAATGCAAATCAACTGCTTTAATTAAGCTAAGCCCTTTACTAGATTGGAAGGACTCAAACCTACGAAAATTTAGTTAACAGCTAAATACCCTACTACTGGCTTCAATCTACTTCTCCCGCCTATCAGAAAGGGGGCGGGAGAAGCCTTAGTAGAGGGACTCTCTACACCTTCGAATTTGCAATTCGACATGATAATCACCTTAAGGCTTTTTGGTAAAAAGGGGGCTCAACCCCTGTATTTAGATTTACAGTCTAATGCTTACTCAGCCATTTTACCTATGTTCGTAAACCGTTGACTCTTTTCAACTAACCACAAAGATATCGGAACCCTCTATTTATTATTTGGAGCCTGAGCAGGAATAGTAGGAACAGCCCTAAGTATCTTAATTCGAACTGAATTGGGACAACCAGGTGCTCTCCTAGGTGACGATCAGATCTATAATGTTATCGTCACAGCCCATGCATTCGTAATAATCTTCTTCATGGTCATACCAATAATAATTGGAGGCTTTGGAAACTGACTTGTCCCACTAATAATCGGAGCCCCTGACATAGCATTCCCACGAATAAATAACATAAGCTTCTGACTACTCCCCCCATCATTCCTCCTTCTTTTAGCATCCTCTATAGTAGAAGCCGGAGCAGGAACAGGATGAACAGTATATCCACCCCTAGCCGGTAATCTAGCCCATGCTGGAGCATCAGTAGACCTGACCATCTTCTCTCTTCACCTAGCTGGAGTATCTTCTATCTTAGGCGCTATTAACTTTATTACCACTATTATTAACATAAAACCTCCTGCTATAACCCAATATCAAACACCCCTTTTTGTCTGATCCGTATTAATCACAGCTGTATTACTACTCCTTTCACTCCCAGTACTAGCAGCAGGCATTACCATGCTCCTAACAGATCGAAACTTAAATACAACTTTCTTTGACCCTGCTGGAGGCGGAGACCCTATCCTCTACCAACATCTATTCTGATTCTTCGGACACCCAGAAGTCTATATCCTTATTCTTCCAGGATTCGGAATAATCTCACATGTAGTTACTTACTACTCTGGAAAAAAAGAACCATTCGGATATATAGGCATAGTATGGGCTATAATATCTATTGGCTTCCTAGGTTTTATTGTTTGAGCACATCACATATTCACAGTAGGCCTAGATGTAGACACACGAGCCTACTTTACATCAGCCACTATAATTATCGCAATTCCCACAGGCGTAAAGGTATTTAGCTGACTTGCAACTCTCCACGGGGGCAATATCAAATGATCCCCCGCTATACTATGAGCCTTAGGATTCATCTTCTTATTTACAGTAGGAGGACTAACTGGAATCGTCTTATCTAATTCATCACTCGACATCGTACTTCATGACACATACTATGTAGTAGCCCATTTCCATTACGTGCTATCTATAGGAGCAGTGTTTGCTATTATAGCTGGGTTTGTCCACTGATTCCCACTATTTTCAGGGTACACCCTAAATGACACATGAGCAAAAGCTCACTTCGCCATTATATTTGTAGGTGTTAACATAACATTTTTCCCTCAACACTTCTTAGGACTAGCAGGAATACCCCGTCGCTACTCTGATTATCCAGATGCCTACACCACATGAAACACAGTCTCATCCATAGGATCATTCATTTCACTAACAGCCGTCCTTGTAATAATCTTTATAGTCTGAGAAGCCTTTGCATCAAAACGAGAAGTACTTTCCGTTTCCTACTCCTCAACAAACCTCGAATGACTTCATGGATGCCCTCCACCTTATCACACATTTGAAGAGCCTTCTTACGTAAAAGTCAAATAAGAAAGGAAGGATTCGAACCCCCTACAGCTGGTTTCAAGCCAACTTCATAACCATCATGTCTTTCTCAATGAGATATTAGTAAAATGATTACATAACTTTGTCAAAGTTAAATTATAGACTAAAGTCTATATATCTTATATGGCTTATCCATTCCAACTAGGCTTACAAGACGCTACCTCTCCTATCATAGAAGAACTTACAAATTTTCATGACCATACACTCATAATTGTCTTTCTCATTAGCTCATTAGTACTATATATCATCTCATTAATACTAACAACAAAACTAACACACACAAACACAATAGACGCGCAAGAAGTAGAAACAATTTGAACTATCCTTCCAGCTGTCATCCTCATTCTAATCGCCCTCCCCTCTCTACGAATTTTGTACATAATAGACGAAATCAACAACCCAGTATTAACAGTAAAAACCATAGGGCACCAATGATACTGAAGCTATGAATACACCGACTATGAAGACTTATGCTTTGACTCTTACATAATTCCAACTAGTGACCTGAAACCCGGCGAACTTCGTCTATTAGAAGTCGACAATCGAGTAGTCCTGCCAATAGAACTTCCAATCCGTATATTAATTTCATCCGAAGACGTCTTACACTCATGAGCTGTCCCATCATTAGGGCTAAAAACTGACGCAATCCCAGGCCGCCTAAATCAAGCTACAGTTACATCTAATCGACCTGGCTTATTCTATGGGCAATGCTCTGAAATCTGCGGCTCAAACCATAGCTTTATACCCATCGTACTTGAAATAGTACCCCTAAAACACTTCGAAAACTGATCAACTTCCATAACTTAAAATCATTGCGAAGCTTAGAGCGTTAACCTTTTAAGTTAAAGTTAGAGATCACAAGTCTCCACAATGACATGCCTCAACTAGACACATCCACATGATTTATTACAATCGTTTCCTCAATAATTACATTATTTATTTTATTTCAACTAAAAATTTCTTCCCAAACCTTTCCCGCATCCCCCTCACCCAAAACTCTTACCATAGAAAAAACAAATAATCCTTGAGAAACAAAATGAACGAAAATCTATTTGCCTCTTTTATCACCCCAACAGTAATAGGTCTACCAATTGTTGTGACCATCATTATATTTCCATCAATTCTATTTCCATCATCAGAACGCCTAATTAGCAACCGTCTCCACACATTCCAACACTGACTAATTAAACTTATTATCAAACAAATAATACTAATCCACACACCAAAGGGACGAACTTGAGCACTAATAATTGTATCACTAATTATATTTATTGGCTCTACAAACCTTCTAGGCTTGCTCCCTCATACATTTACTCCCACTACCCAACTATCTATAAACCTAAGTATAGCAATCCCCCTATGAGCAGGAGCTGTAATTTTAGGATTCCGACACAAACTAAAAAATTCTTTAGCTCACTTCCTACCACAAGGAACACCTATCTCACTTATCCCCATACTAATCATTATTGAAACCATCAGTCTATTTATTCAACCAATAGCACTAGCAGTACGACTAACAGCAAACATCACAGCAGGCCACCTACTGATGCACCTGATCGGCGGAGCTACTTTAGTACTCATAAACATCAGCCCACCAACCGCCACAATCACATTCATCATTTTACTCTTACTTACAATACTTGAATTTGCGGTAGCCTTAATTCAAGCTTACGTATTTACCCTTCTAGTAAGCCTGTATCTACACGATAATACATAATGACCCACCAAACCCATGCATACCATATAGTAAACCCAAGCCCATGACCATTAACAGGAGCCCTATCAGCCCTACTACTTACATCCGGCCTAGTAATGTGATTCCACTACAACTCCACAATTCTTTTATCACTAGGCCTGCTAACAAATATTCTAACTATGTACCAATGATGACGAGATATTATCCGTGAAGGAACATTCCAAGGCCACCACACTCCTATTGTACAAAAAGGACTTCGATATGGAATAGTACTATTCATTATCTCTGAAGTATTCTTCTTTGCCGGATTTTTCTGAGCGTTCTATCATTCCAGCCTAGTTCCCACTCATGACCTAGGTGGCTGCTGACCCCCAACAGGAATCGTCCCCCTAAACCCGTTAGATGTTCCACTCCTAAACACATCAGTCCTCTTAGCATCAGGAGTCTCAATTACATGAGCACATCACAGCCTAATAGAAGGCAACCGAAAACACATAAACCAAGCCTTATTAATCACCATCCTTTTAGGACTATACTTTACCGTCCTACAAGCCTCAGAATATTTCGAAACATCCTTTTCTATTTCAGACGGAATCTACGGATCAACATTCTTCATGGCAACAGGATTTCACGGCCTACATGTAATCATCGGTTCAACTTTTCTTGCCGTCTGCCTACTACGACAACTAAAATTCCACTTTACATCAAAACACCACTTTGGATTTGAAGCAGCAACATGATATTGACACTTCGTAGATGTAGTTTGACTATTCCTATATATCTCTATCTATTGATGAGGATCCTACTCTCTTAGTATAACCAATACAACTGACTTCCAATTAGTAGACTCTGAAAAATACTCAGAAGAGAGTAATTAACCTACTTATTATTATCATAATTAATATTATTCTATCCTTTATCCTCATTTCAATTGCATTCTGGCTTCCCCAAATAAACCTCTACTCCGAAAAAGCCAATCCGTATGAATGTGGATTTGACCCAACAAGTTCTGCACGTCTCCCCTTCTCAATAAAATTTTTCCTAGTAGCTATCACATTTTTACTCTTCGACCTAGAAATTGCCCTACTACTTCCCCTCCCATGGGCTATTCAAACAACCAATATCATTACAATAACAACAACTGCCTTCATCCTAGTCACTATCCTATCCCTTGGCCTAAGTTATGAGTGAACACAAAAAGGACTAGAATGAACAGAATAATTGGTAATTAGTTTAAATAAAATTAATGATTTCGACTCATTAGATTATGATAATAATCATAATTACCAAAAATGACATCTGCCTTTCTTAACCTAACCTTAGCATTTATAATATCACTATTAGGCACCTTCATATTTCGCTCCCACTTAATATCTACACTCCTTTGCCTAGAGGGAATAATACTAGCTCTATTTACCATAACTGCAATATCCACATTAAACTCCAATTCCATAATTTCCATAACCATCCCCATCATCATTCTAGTCTTTGCAGCCTGTGAAGCAGCAGTAGGGTTAGCCCTCCTAGTAAAAATTTCAAATACTTACGGAACAGACTATGTACAAAATCTTAACCTCCTACAATGCTAAAAATTATCTTTCCATCATTCATACTCCTTCCACTAACATGACTCTCAAGTAAGAAAAAAATCTGAACTAACATTACCTCATACAGCTTCCTAGTAAGCCTAACAACTCTATCACTGCTATGACAAAATGATGAAAACCACTTAAATTTTTCAACCACATTCTCCTCCGACCCCCTGTCCACCCCACTAATCATCCTAACAGCCTGACTACTCCCACTAATACTACTCGCCAGCCAAAACCACATAAAAAAAGAAAGTCCCACACACCAAAAACTCTATATCTCAATACTAGTAAGCCTTCAAATCTTACTTATTATAACATTCTCCGCAACAGAACTTATTCTATTTTATATTCTATTTGAAGCCACCCTTATCCCAACACTAATCATCATTACCCGATGAGGCAACCAAACAGAACGCCTAAACGCAGGTATCTACTTTCTATTTTATACCCTAGTCGGCTCTATTCCACTTCTAATCGCTCTCATCTCACTCCAAAACTCAATAGGAACACTCAACTTCCTGATCCTCTCTCTCACAACCCACCCACTTCCCTCTACGTGATCCAACAATATCCTATGATTAGCATGCATAATAGCATTTATAATCAAAATACCCCTATATGGAGTACACCTATGACTACCAAAAGCTCACGTAGAAGCCCCAATCGCAGGCTCCATAATCCTAGCAGCAATTCTACTCAAACTAGGGGGCTATGGAATAATACGAATCTCCATCATCCTAGACCCACTAACAAAATCTCTAGCCTACCCATTCATCATACTCTCACTATGAGGCATAATCATAACTAGCTCAATCTGCCTTCGCCAAACAGACCTAAAATCATTAATCGCTTACTCATCAGTAAGTCACATAGCTCTAGTTATTACAGCCATCATAATTCAAACTCCATGAAGTTTTATAGGGGCTACAATACTAATAATCGCACATGGCTTAACTTCCTCACTCCTATTCTGCCTAGCAAACACCAACTACGAACGAATTCACAGCCGAACTATAATTATAGCACGAGGCCTACAAATAATCTTCCCATTAATAGCAACATGATGACTACTAGCAAGCCTAGCTAACTTAGCCCTTCCACCCCTAATTAACCTCATAGGTGAACTATTTATTGTAATAGCAACATTCTCTTGATCAAACCCCTCTATTATCCTCATAGCAACAAACATCGTCATTACAGCAATATACTCGATATACATAATCATCACAACCCAACGAGGCAAACTAACCAGCCACATAAACAATCTTCAACCCTCCCACACTCGAGAACTAACACTCATAATTCTCCATATTATCCCCATCATACTACTAACAATCAACCCTAAACTTATTACAGGCCTAACAATATGTAAATATAGTTTACAAAAAACATTAGACTGTGAATCTAACAACAGGAAGTCAAACTCCTTATTTACCAAGAAAGTATTGCAAGAACTGCTAATTCATGCACCCATACCTAATCATATGGCTTTCTTACTTTTATAGGATAGAAGTAATCCATTGGTCTTAGGAACCAAAAACCTTGGTGCAACTCCAAATAAAAGTAATTAACATAATAACAGCCTCAATTCTTATAATCTTGATAATACTTACAACACCAATCATCATCTCCATAACTAATCTACCCAAACTCATTAACTTTCCCTCATACGCCACTTCATCAATCAAAATCTCATTCTTCCTTAGCCTCTTACCCCTACTATTATTTCTCCACTACAACACAGAATACATAATCACCAACTGGCATTGACTTACTATCAACTCTATTAAACTTACTATAAGCTTCAAAATTGACTACTTCTCAATCCTATTCCTATCAGTAGCTCTATTCGTAACATGATCAATTATACAATTCTCCTCATGATATATACACTCAGACCCTCATATCAACCAATTCATTAAATACTTAATATTATTCCTGATCACTATACTAATCCTAACCTCAGCCAACAACCTATTTCAACTCTTCATTGGATGAGAAGGTGTAGGAATTATATCCTTCCTACTAATTGGATGATGGTATAGCCGTGCAGACGCCAACACAGCAGCTCTCCAAGCAATCCTATACAACCGAATCGGGGATATTGGATTCATCCTAGCTATAACCTGATTCTGCCTAAATACAAACTCCTGAGAACTTCAACAAATTTTCTTAACCAATAACAGTAGCCTAGTACCTCTCATAGGACTTCTAATTGCAGCTACAGGAAAATCCGCCCAATTCGGACTACACCCATGACTCCCATCGGCTATAGAAGGTCCAACTCCAGTATCTGCCCTACTACACTCAAGCACTATAGTTGTTGCAGGGGTTTTCCTAATAATCCGATTTCACCCACTAACCTCAAACAACAACACTATCCTAACAGCCATACTATGCCTTGGCGCCATCACAACATTATTTACAGCAATCTGCGCACTAACACAAAATGACATCAAAAAAATCGTAGCCTTCTCCACATCCAGCCAACTAGGCCTTATAATAGTTACACTGGGAATCAACCAACCATATCTAGCTTTCCTCCATATCTGCACCCACGCATTCTTCAAAGCCATACTATTCATGTGCTCTGGATCAATTATCCACAGCCTCAATGATGAACAAGACATCCGAAAAATAGGCAACACAATAAAAACAATGCCATTTACAACATCCTGCCTCATCATCGGAAGCTTAGCCTTAACCGGAATACCTTTCCTTACAGGATTTTACTCAAAAGACCTCATTATTGAAGCCATCAACACGTGCAACACCAACGCCTGAGCCCTAACAATTACTCTAATCGCCACATCCATAACCGCTATCTACAGCATACGAATTATTTATTTCGTCGCTATAACAAAACCACGACATTCCCCACTAATTACAATAAACGAAAACAACCCAAACCTTATTAACCCTATTAAACGCCTAGCATTAGGAAGCATTTTAGCAGGTTTCCTTATCTCACTAAACATTCCTCCAACTAATACTCAAATTCTTACAATACCCTGATATCTAAAAATAGCAGCCCTATTTATCACAATCCTAGGCTTCGCTATTGCCCTAGAACTCAACAACATAACCCTAAACCTATCAATAAACACAAACACTAAACCCTCATCATTCTCAACCACGCTAGGCTACTTTCCATCAATCATACATCGAATTATCCCTCAAAAAACCCTATACTCTAGCTATAAAGTATCCCTAAACCTACTAGACCTAATCTGACTAGAAAAAACAATTCCAAAATCAACTTCAATTACCCACACCCATCTATCCAAAATAGTATCTAATCAAAAAGGACTAGTCAAAACATACTTCCTATCCTTCCTCATCACAATCTTACTAATTTTTACCGTTCACACTATTAATCCCGAGTGATTTCAATAATAATAAAAATCCCAGCAAATAAAGATCACCCAGCCACCACCATCATTCAAGTAGCACAACTATATATAGCAGCAACTCCAATCCCACCCTCCAACATTACTCCAACATCATCAATCTCATACATCAATCAATCACCTAGGCTATCAAAACTAACTAATTCAACTTCACCCTTCAAGCCTAATAAATAAAATACTACCAACTCCATAAAAAGACCTAAAACAAAAAACCCAAAAATAAATCAATTAGACCCTCAAGTCTCCGGATACTCTTCAGTAGCTATAGCAGTTGTATAACCAAATACAACCAATATTCCACCCAAATAAACTAAAAACACGAGTAAACCTAAAAACGAACCCCCAAAACCCAAAACCATTAAACATCCAATGCATCCACTAACAACCAAACCAAACCCCCCATAAATAGGCGAAGGCTTTAATGCCAACCCCAGACAACCAGTCAAAAACAATAAACTTAAAACAAATATATAGTTTGTCATTATTCCTACACAGCATTTAACTGTGACCAATGACATGAAAAATCATCGTTGTAATTCAACTATAGAAACACCTAATGACAAACATTCGAAAATCTCACCCCTTACTTAAAATTATTAACCACTCTTTTATTGACCTACCCACCCCATCTAATATCTCATCATGATGAAACTTCGGCTCCCTCTTAGGAATATGTCTCTTACTCCAAATCATTACAGGATTATTCCTAGCAATACACTACACATCTGATACTATAACAGCATTCTCATCAGTCACCCATATCTGCCGAGATGTAAACTATGGATGATTAATTCGATATCTACACGCTAACGGAGCCTCAATATTCTTCATCTGCTTATTTCTCCATGTAGGACGAGGCATATACTACGGATCCTATATCTTTCTAGAGACATGAAACATTGGAGTAATTCTATTATTCACAACCATAGCAACCGCATTCATGGGCTACGTACTCCCATGAGGACAAATATCTTTCTGAGGCGCTACAGTAATCACAAATCTACTATCAGCCATCCCCTATATCGGAACAACTCTAGTTGAATGAATCTGAGGAGGGTTCTCAGTAGACAAAGCAACCCTAACCCGATTTTTCGCATTCCACTTCATCTTCCCATTTATCATCGCCGCCCTGGCAATTGTCCATCTTCTCTTCCTCCATGAAACAGGATCAAATAACCCCACAGGACTAAACTCAGACGCAGATAAAATCCCATTCCACCCCTACTATACAATTAAAGACCTTCTAGGAGTATTCATCCTGCTCCTCTCCCTAATAACCCTAGTACTATTCTTTCCAGACCTCCTTGGTGACCCAGACAACTATACCCCCGCCAACCCTCTAAACACTCCACCACACATCAAACCAGAATGATATTTCCTCTTCGCTTATGCTATCCTACGCTCCATCCCTAACAAACTAGGAGGAGTAGTAGCCCTAATCCTATCAATCCTAATCCTAGCTTTCTTACCATTTCTACACACCTCTAAACAACGCAGCCTAATATTTCGCCCAATTACCCAAACCCTATACTGAATCCTCGTAGCTAACCTCCTCATCCTAACATGAATTGGAGGCCAACCAGTAGAACACCCATTCATTATTATCGGCCAACTAGCATCCATCAGCTACTTCTCGATCATTCTCATTCTAATACCAATCTCTGGAATTATTGAAGACAAAATACTAAAATGAAATCAATGTCCTGATAGTATAAAAATTACTTTGGTCTTGTAAATCAAAAATGAAGAATCAATTATCTTCTCAGGACATCAAGAAGAAGGAACTTTCTCCCCACCATCAGCACCCAAAGCTGATATTCTAATTAAACTACTTCTTGACAGTACATAAATGATATAGGACATAAAACATTAATGTATATCGTACATTAAATTATTTACCCCCAGCATATAAGCACGTAATTTAAGTTAATGTATCAAGAAATACATCCAAACCTCCATTATAAAAACCTAGCCACATGCATATCTCTAATTACATTAATATAATGCTTTACAAACATATCTGTGTTATTAGACATACACCATAAAGTCATAAACCCTTCTTCTCCATATGACTATCCCCTTCCCTAGTTGGTCTCTATTTTTACCATCCTCCGTGAAATCAACAACCCGCCCACTCGTCCCCCTCTTCTCGCTCCGGGCCCATACGTCCTGGGGGTAACTAATGTGAAACTTTAACAGGCATCTGGTTCTTACTTCAGGGCCATCCTATGGTTCATCGTCCATACGTTCCCCTTAAATAAGACATCTCGATGGTAACGGGTCTAATCAGCCCATGATCAACATAACTGTGGTGTCATACATTTGGTATTTTTTAATTTTCGGATGCCTTCCTCAACATAGCCGTCAAGGCATGAAGGTCAGCCCAAAGTCCCGAGGAACCTACTATTCAAGAGTCATTTATCCTCATAAACAAAGCCCGAGACCTATTTATCCATGTTTGTAAGACATACAACTCACTAAATACTAAAAATTCACCGACAAACCCCCTCACCCCCATTACCTTAAACTTTAATGCCAAACCCCAAAAAACATTAAAAAAGAAAAGAGAACAAGAAAAAGATACTCGATTCCTATAAGGCTTCATTCATTCTAGTAGATCACAAAATTTTAACCCAAATCTTAGTATTAGTGAAATATTACATAAAACAAAAAAAATCATCTAGCCACACCCTCTTACCCTCGTACTCCTAACAAATCCTACACAAATTACA